ACATAGTATAATGGCGGTTGGGCAAGTATGCCCCCATCGTCTAGTGGTTTAGGACATCTCTCTTTCAAGGAGGCAACGGGGATTCGACTTCCCCTGGGGGTAGGTTACTATGAAAGGAAATTGATCAATCCGGGATTATCAATTAACGACTGAAATTGATTCTTCCTGGGTCGATGCCCGAGTGGTTAATGGGGGCGGACTGTAAATTCGTTGACAATATGTCTACGCTGGTTCAAATCCAGCTCGGCCCAAAAATTTGATGATCCACCATTTGTTGTTTTATGAAAATGACCGGTGTGCTCGGATACGTCCGTATTACATTACATTTTTTTCTACAAATTAGGATTTTGCTAAATTCCGTACAAGATCTGTAAGTATAAAGTCTAAGGAAAGCATTTAAGTAAAAAAAAAAAAGAGTCTTTTTTTTTCATTGATTAATTTTTCAATTGATTTGGCAATAACGAACGGATTACTCGTAATCCGTGTCGATCTGCGCTAAAGTGCAGACCCATATATATATATTTTATATCAATATATAAAAAAGCCCGCCTCTTTCAGTTACAGTACAACGGTTGAATCTCAAATCAAATAGAACAAATAGAAAAAAAGGGGTTTGAATGAAATTGTAAGAATATGTATGCTATACGATTTATTCCCTGGGATTGTAGTTCAATTGGTCAGAGCACCGCCCTGTCAAGGCGGAAGCTACGGGTTCGAGCCCCGTCAGTCCCGATGTATATAAATACAATCAAAAAAATATTATTTCTAACAGGGACCCCCCCCCCCCTTTTTTTTTTCTTTCTTTTTTAGTTTAAGGTATACAATATATATAATATAAATAATTAATAATTAAAGTAAAGGTTCCGATGAAGAAAGAAATAAAAAAAGGAATTTTTGATCGGATCAGAAAATAAAATTTTTTTATTTGGTATGGATAAAAGATCTTCCTATGTTATACTATTTAATTTAATTCTCGACTATGAATCGATTTGATAGCTCAGATATTGTTATTCGTGATATTGATTCGATTTGATATCATAGAGATAAAATTGATACCATTGAATTTACCGCCGAAAGATTGAACATTTATATGGGTATATGGGATTAAATCCCGAAGTATTAATTTTATTAGAAATTAAAGAGAAAGAAAACATAGAGATTATGGAAGTAAATATTCTCGCATTTATAGCTACTGCACTCTTCATTCTAGTTCCTACTGCCTTTTTACTTATAATTTACGTAAAAACGGTAAGTCAAAGTGATTAATTTTACTTAAATATGACTTCTGATTTCTTATCAATGCAATGATTGATAATGATTGAATAAAAAAATGAAACAAGGATTTCAATTTCGGGTCTTAGTTTTAAATGAAATGATCAGACTACAATCAGCAAAATTTTATGAAATCCATATAGTATAAGTATAGTCGAAAGAAATCAAATCTATTTCTTTCGACTATACTATCTATTATGGTAGTGTATAAAGTTTTACTGTATGTTTTATTGATTTGAAAAAATAAAAGGGTTTAATATGTACCAATCCATCTATAAATAAATATTTATTTTCATATTCATACTATCTATAGATGGATATATATCGATATAGAATTTTTATATTTCTGATTCTTTTCAGAGTACCGGTAGGATATTTAATATAATCTATTATATTATAAATACAGTATATTATAAATATAGTATTTTAGCATTCCAAAAAATGATAAATAATTGACAGATGATCCGGGGGTTCCATGAATTCTATGAAAAAGTTTTTAATATTTCGAAAACATTGGTAGTAACCAGTTCACCGAAATAGAAATCTTAGAAACAATTTGGTTGGAATGGGAATCCATTTCCCATTATTTGTATTCCCTTGACTTTCACAATACGAAGATGGTTACAATTCAAATATTTGTTTGATTGAAAGAGTATTTTCATTTCAATATTATACATCCACCACTGGAATACAATAGAATTAAATAAAAAATGCAGATATAATTGCATTTAATTAATTAGTATCAATCAAATAACTAAATTCAATCGTTAAAAAATTTCAGAACCCAGCTATCAAACAATTGATACAGTTTGATCCCTTAACTCAATTAATAGTACCCTTAGAGTCCACTTCTTCCCCATACTACAAGGGAAAGGGAAAATGTAAAAACTACCATTAAAGCAGCCCAAGCAAGACTTACTATATCCATGTAAATTTTGTCTCCTATCGCTATCAATATGAATGAATTATTTCATTATTGTTTACTAATTTTTCTTGTATTCTTTATCTTATTTAATTTTCACTAAAATTTTTATAATAATATAATAGTGGAATCGCTGGTACAGAGTCAAAAGAAGATTCCTGGATAACCTAATTGATGAAAAAACTCAATAAATCCAATTAGAACATCTAACAAGTTCTTATCCGATTTCTAGTATTTCTAGTAGAATTGAAAAAAAAAAAAATATTATGCATAAATAAAAAATATCCGGAGATATCCTTGGAAGTATTAAGGGAATTAATCTTACTAAGAGGTAGTAAGAAAAAGATCTCTGTTTTAGTTTGTATACTCTTCTTTTATTTGCATTTGATCTAATCCTTACCGTCTCCCGATTTCTTCTATAAAATAAAACAAAAAACAATAGGAAAACAGCCTCTGAAAGTATTTCACTAGAGCTTACCGAAAAGAAAGAATTTTAAATTGAAATATAAAAAAGAAATCTAATTAGATTATTAATATTATTAATCTAACTAATAATGCAGAAGTGTTCATATACTTTACATAAGTCTGTATACAAGGCTTTTCTTCAACCCCCCCCCCCCCCCCCAACGAAAAATGGAATTCTATTTCCCGTCCGACCTATCCCTTCTTATTCAAGACCCAATCTGTAGACGAACACTACAGTAGTAGTGGAGGAAAGGGACTATAATTTCGATTCCTTTTCACTACTATAAATGAATTTTTCATTGAATTCGAGACAAAAAGATTTTAAGCATTTTAGAGAACAAACCTACTGATGCTTAGAATTTTGCATCAAACAAGTCTCAAAAGTCCTTTTGCCGCACTTGCTTCCTCGATCAACAAAACGGAATAAATTATTTCAATTCTCTTGTCGATCAGGCGACACCCGGATTTGAACTGGGGAAAAAGGATTTGCAGTCCCCCGCCTTACCACTCGGCCATATCGCCAAAATAATACAAAAAAATATATGAGAATACCCCTCCCCTCAAAAAACCAAACAAGGGACGGGGTTCTAAACTTCTTTTTTTGATGTGTTTGTATCTTAAATTCCATTTTCTGTAATCCCCTTTTTCAAAGGGATCTCCTCCCTTTTCTATTGAAAAACGTATAGCTTTCAGTCACAAAAGCAAAAATGTCGGGACAAAGCGCAACCATTAACTACAAATTCCTGAATCTGAATCGAAAATGGTTTTTTCTTAATGCGATACAAAAATCGAAATTGATACATAACCAATCAATATTGGTTTTTTTATTGAAAAAGAATCCTTCTCAATTTCAATTATAATTGAAATTATAACAGCAACGGTGAATATATGTCAACCCCAGAACATAAATTTTTATTCTTACACAGATATTATAGAATCGGGTATCTTATTCGTATATGATACCTAATATTAATATTATAGGGAATTTTAAAGAAATTCTTGTGCGTCCATTTTTGTGCCAATTTTTTATTAAATAGATTGATTGAATTGATGATGAATAGAAAAAACAAATTAACACGACATACGCGCTGTCCCGAACAAAGATGACTGCAATTAAGTAAGAGACATAGATAAGTTGGGGTTAGATTTAATAAATCCTAGTCTTTTTACGCACTGCAATCGTATTCTCAAATTCTAAAAAAAGAAAGAGGTAAAAATATCTCTCTTCTTTGTGAATTCGAATTCGTTTTGGAACAATTGAAAAGGGAAGTGCTAAAAAAATCAATACTATATTGTTTCTGCTTATTAGATTTTATCTTTATCTCATCGAGCCGAGCAAATCCCGAATTCAATTTTTGTTTTGAGATTCTTAATTCTTAAAAATCCTCCCGAAGTCTAGGTGAATTTTATCAATTTGTGTCAATTTATATTACAAGTTAGATAGATTAGATCGGTTTGTTTTATTACAAAAAAATTCCAATTTGCGTATAAAATTATATTTATCCCTCTTTTCATAATAGGTATTTCATAGATGAAGTTAGGTAAAATTTCATGTGATTCAGTAAAGTAAAAAGAACCGAAATTCCATTATTGCTAAATATATTCATTTGATTCGATGAAGAATGACAGCGTGGGATATTTTCTATAAAATAAATGAAATGGGGAAATTGAAAATGCTTGGGGTTGAAAATGAAGGAATGTCTACACTACCCGGATTGAATCAAATACAATTTGAAGGGTTTTGTCGATTCATTGATCGGGGCTTAACAGAAGAACTTTTTAAGTTTCCAAAAATTGAAGATAGAGATCAAGAAATTGAATTTCAATTATTTGTAGAAACATATCAATTGGTCGAACCCTCGATAAAAGAAAACGATGCTGTATATGAATCACTTACACATTCCTCTGAATTATATATATCTGCGGGATTAATTTGGAAAAACTGTAGGGATATCCAAGAACAAATAATTTTTATTGGAAACATTCCTCTAATGAATTCCCTGGGAACTTCTATAGTAAATGGAATATACAGAATTGTAATCAATCAAATATTGCAAAGCCCAGGTATCTATTATCGGTCAGAATTGGACCATAACGGAATTTCGGTCTATACCGGCACCATAATATCAGATTGGGGAGGAAGATTAGAGTTAGAGATTGATCGAAAAGCAAGGATATGGGCTCGTGTTAGTAGGAAACAGAAAATATCTATTCTAGTTCTATCATCAGCTATGGGTTCGAATTTAAGCGAAATTCTAGAGAACGTTTGCTACCCTGAAATTTTCTTGTCTTTCCTGAATGAAAGGGAGGAAAAAAAAATCGGGTCAAAAGAAAATGCCAT